ACCTATGTCCAATGGATCGCAACTACCAAGAAAAAGTATTTTGTTTTGGTTAGACCTGTAATTCTATATGAAATACCGGACAGTATCCATTTTGTAAAACTTTTTCCCCAAGATCTGTTCCAGGAAAGGGATAATCTGGAACTTAAAGTTCTCAATTATATTCTTTATGGAAATGGAAAATCTATTCGGGGAATTTCCGACACAAGGATTCAATTAGTTCGGACTTGTTTAGTCTTGAATTGGGATCAAGACAAAAAAAGTTCTTCTATTGAGGAGGCCCTCGCTTCCTTTGTTGAAGTAAGTACAAATAGTTTGATTGAGTATTTCCTAAGAATTGACTTAGTGAAATCTCATACTTCATATATCAGAAAAAGGAATGACTCATCTGGTTTAGGATGTATCTCAGATAATGAATCGGATCGGATCAATATCAATCCATTTTTATCTATTCATTCCAAGGGAAAAATTCAACAATCACGTAGCCAAAATCAAGGAACTATTCGTATGTTGTTGAATAGAAATAAGGAATGCCGATCTTTGATAATTTTGTCATCATCTAATTGTTTTCAAATGAGACCATTCAACAACGTAAAATATCACAATGGGATAAGAAAAGGAATTAATAAATTTAAAAAAGATTCTATAATTCCAATTAAGAATTCGTTAGGCCCTTTAGGAATAGTCCTTCAAATTGCAAATTTTTATTCATTTTACCGTTCAATAACTCATAATCAGATCTCAATAACTAAAAATTTGCAACTTGACAAATTCAAGGAAACTTTTCAAGTAATTAAATATTATTTAATGGACGAAAATGAGAAAATTTTGAAACCCGATCTATACAGTAACATCGTTTTAAATCCATTCCATTTGAATTGGTATTTTCTCCATCATAATTATTGTGAAAAAACGTTTACAATAATAAGTCTTGGACAATTTATTTGTGAAAATATATGCATAGCTCAAACGAAAAATGGACCACACCTAAAACTAAAATCGGGTCAAGTTCTAACTGTTCAAATGGATTCTGTAATAATAAGATCGGCTAACCCTTATTTGGCAACTCCAGGAGCAACCATTCATGGCCATTATGGAGAAATCCTTTATGAAGGAGATATATTCGTTACATTTATATATGAAAAATCGAGATCAGGTGATATAACACAAGGTCTTCCAAAAGTGGAACATATATTAGAAATACGTTCGATTGATTCAATATCGACGAATCTAGAAAAAAGAATTGATGCTTGGAACGAGTGTATAACAAGAATTCTCGGCATTCCTTGGGGATTCTTGATTGGTGCTGAGCTAACTATCGCGCAAAGTCGTATTTCTTTGGTTAATAAAATCCAAAAGGTTTATCGATCCCAGGGAGTACACATCCATAATAGACATATAGAAATTATTGTGCGTCAAATAACATCCAAAGTCTTGGTTTCAGAAGATGGAATGTCTAATGTATTTTTACCTGGCGAACTAATTGGATTATTGCGAGCCGAACGAACGGGGCGTGCCTTGGAAGAAGCGATTTGTTACCGAGCTTTATTATTGGGAATAACAAAAACATCTCTGAATACTCAAAGTTTCATATCCGAAGCGAGTTTTCAAGAAACCGCTAGAGTTTTAGCAAAAGCCGCTCTTCGGGGTCGTATCGATTGGTTGAAAGGTCTTAAAGAGAATGTTGTTTTAGGGGGAATGATACCCGTTGGTACCGGATTCAAAAGAATAATGCACCGTTCGCGGTCAAGGCAACATAACAAGATTACCTTGGAAAAATCAAAGAATTTGTTCGAAGTAGAAATTAGAAATCTTTTGTTCCATCACAAAAAAATTCTTTGATTTTTTTCATTTCAAAGAATTTATGTGATACATTAGAAATCTAGGATTTAATTCTTCCTAAAAGCAGATTAGATTCATCCCTTTAAATGCAGTCATTTGATTTGGTAATAAAGTAAGTATAATAAATAATAAAATCATAATAAATAGAAAAAAATGAATGGCCTGATTATGTATTAATGGCCAATCTTGAATAAAAGAGAAGGTTCCGTCGGAACAATTATTTATTTCTATTTCAGGATACCTGGTTTCTTTTTTTTTCAATTTTTTTTTTAAAAAAAAAAAAAAAAGTGTGGGGATAAATGACAAAAAGATATTGGAACATAACTTTTGAAGAGATGATGGAAGCAGGAGTTCATTTTGGCCATGATACTAGGAAATGGAATCCTCGAATGGCACCTTATATATCCGCAAAGCGTAAAGGTATTCATATTACAAATCTTACTCGAACTGCTCGTTTTTTATCAGAAGCTTGTGATTTGGTTTTTGATGCAGCAAGCAGAGGAAAACAATTCTTAATTGTTGGTACCAAAAAAAAAGCAGCCGATTCAGTAACACGGGCTGCAATAAGAGCTCGATGTCATTATGTTAATAAAAAATGGCTCGGTGGTATGTTAACGAATTGGTATACTACCGAAACGAGACTTCGTAAGTTCAGGGACTTGAGAACGGAGCAAAAGACGGGGAAACTAAACCGTCTTCCAAAAAGAGATGCCGCTATGTTGAAGAGACAATTATCTCATTTGGAAACATATCTGGGCGGCATAAAATATATGACGGGGTTACCCGATATTGTAATAATCGTTGATCAGCAAGAAGAATATACGGCTCTTCGAGAATGTATCACTTTGGGAATTCCAACGATTTGTTTAATCGATACAAATTGTGACCCAGATCTCGCAGATATTTCGATTCCAGCTAATGATGATGCTATAGCTTCAATCCGATTCATTCTTAACAAATTGGTATTTGCAATTTGTGAGGGTCGTTCTAGCTATATACAAAATTATTGATTAATAATAAGATAAATAAATTTTTAGATTTTTTTTTTTGGGGGGGGGGGATTCATAGATTTATGTAATCGGTTATTATACCATTACAAAATTGTGCAAAAAGAAAAAAAAAAGATAAAAAGAACAAACAGAAATATTATGTGATGAGTAGGTATTCAAAATAGAAAATGAAAGTAAAAAAGGAAATGGTTGAATCAAAATAATTCCCTTTCAAGTTATATTTTTTTATTTTAGAGGGCAGGGCAATATGAATGTTCTATTATGTTCCATGAACACATTAAACAGATTATACGATATATCTGCTGTGGAAGTAGGTCAACATTTCTATTGGCAAATAGGGGATTTTCAAGTGCATGCTCAAGTACTTATTACCTCTTGGGTTGTAATTGCTATCTTATTAGTTTCAACCATTCTAGTTGTTCGAAATCCGCAAACTATTCCTACTTCCGGTCAGAATTTCTTTGAATATGTCCTTGAATTCATTCGAGACGTGAGTAAAACTCAGATTGGAGAAGAATATGGTCCGTGGGTTCCATTTATTGGAACTCTGTTTCTATTTATTTTTGTTTCGAATTGGTCAGGGGCTCTTTTGCCTTGGAAAATTATAAAGTTACCTCATGGAGAATTAGCTGCACCCACAAATGATATAAATACTACTGTTGCATTAGCTTTACTTACGTCAGTAGCATATTTCTATGCGGGTATTTCAAAAAAAGGATTGGCTTATTTTGGTAAATATATCCAACCAACTCCAATCCTTTTACCGATTAACATCTTAGAAGATTTCACAAAACCCTTATCGCTTAGTTTTCGACTTTTCGGAAATATATTAGCTGATGAATTAGTAGTTGTTGTTCTTGTTTCGTTAGTACCTTTAGTAGTTCCTATACCTGTTATGTTCCTTGGATTATTTACAAGCGGTATTCAAGCTCTTATTTTTGCTACTTTAGCTGCGGCTTATATAGGTGAATCCATGGAAGGACATCATTGACTAGTTATCGAAATAGTCTTTTTTTTTAGTTTAGCCCTTCACAAAGTATGTGCGGCTCACGATAATCTACTTAAGGAACATCAATAAAAAAATAGAAAGAAATTTTGAAAATTTTAAATAAGAATCAAAAGGATTATCCACAACCCCCCCAAAAAAGATGGCAATAAGGATAAGGTATAAATAAAATAAGTATATGATTTAGTGTAATATAATAAAATTTTCAAAATTACCAGGGAATTGTAAAAAAAAAAATAGGGTAGGGTGAGGGGGTCGAACTAGGTGTATATATAATCTAATCGCTATAAGACAACTCTTTCTTTTTTGGAGGTTTCAAAGAATGATTCTTGAATCCGATTGAATCTAAGACACAACTAATTGGTTTACGGTATGGAAGAAACACATGTATATGTCATATTAGATATTCACTAGTTATATATGACTATATATCTAAATTTGTCTTGCGACTACTCTAAATTTAGATGGGATTCAAAAAACAAAGCCCTTCCCTTTCATCTCTTTCATCTGTTGTAATTGTGAATTGAATTATGGAATGACTAAAAAAATGAAATAAAGAAAAAGAAAGAACGAAGAATTTAAAGAAAGGTTCGAAAATTTAAGATAAGAACAAAAATGGTATGTATTTACAAAAAACTACATGGGTAGAAACGAAAAATCGAAGTAATTCAGTTTGAATTTTTGAATTACACTTCGACTAGATAAAGAGAAATAGGAAGAATGAAATAAGAAATTCATAATTTCTTGGTTGATTATATTATTAACTATTTTTTTTCTTTATTTGGAATTATTTTATTTGGAATAGGAGAAACTTATCATGAATCCAATTATTTCTGCTGCTTCTGTTATTGCTGCTGGGTTGGCCGTCGGGCTTGCTTCTATTGGACCTGGAGTTGGTCAAGGCACAGCTGCAGGGCAAGCTGTAGAAGGGATTGCGAGACAACCGGAAGCAGAGGACAAAATACGGGGTACTTTATTACTTAGTCTGGCTTTTATGGAAGCTTTAACTATTTATGGGCTGGTTGTAGCATTAGCGCTTTTATTTGCGAATCCTTTTGTTTAATCTTTTTTTTTAAATAGAAAAATAAAAATACATATTCTTTGGACTTTCTTTGCTGCTCTTGCTTTTTTTTTTTGAAATTATA